TATGAAGATTCTATGTAACAAAATAAACAAAATTTTCTTTTTCGGAGTTACAATTATTCATTGCAAAAAAAAAATTAAGTTTTCATTTTCTTTAGTAAACTTAAGTACGCGCTCAATACCCAAGTAGGCTTCAAAGTTAATAGTGCTTTCTGGGTGATCTCAAACCTTGCAATTATTATGCCCCTCGAAAAAAGATCTTGGAACTTTTCACATACAAAGGATTTACTTGTTACTAATATAATCTAACCCCTGTTCTTCTTTAGATATACTTGTTTCACTCCGATAGTATCATAAATCGAGTCAATGCATAGGAAATGAATGCATTTCCATACTATTAAGTTAAATAGATAAAACTTAATTCAAATTATACCCCATCACTTCTTTTTTACTGGATCTTACGGAGCCGGCTCATGCAGGATATGATCGAGTCTAATCATAGAAAGGATTCTATTCAAGTAAAACCAGCCTATCCTCTGTAGGAGCCTTGCGTGGTAGTTGGAATAAAGACACATTTAATTTTAAATTCAAATGTGGCAGATAAAATAAGGTCATATATCTGCGTGGCCAAATTAATAGTTCAAGTCACACACTCCCATAATCCATTTTTTCTTCGTAGAGTTCCCCTCAACTATTCATGTATTTTTTTTTAATCCAATTTTGTTAAATTGAAGAGAAATATCCAAATACATGTCTTATTCTTTTAAATAATCCATATTTGTAGCAATGAAATATATTCCTCCCCCAAAATAATAAATAATTGATTATAAATATCTATGATCCATATTTACTATAAAGGACCAGAAATGCCTTGCTTACGTATCATTGGAAAGTGCATTAACATAAATACGGCAGTAAGAAGAGGTAATACAAAAGTATGCAAACTATAAAAACGAGTCAAGGTGGATTGTCCCACACTAGAACTTCCGCGTAATAACTCTACCAAAGACGATCCTATTACAGGAATAGCTTCGGGTACGCCTGTCACAATTTTGACTGCCCAATAACCAATTTGATCCCAAGGTAAGGAATAACCAGTTACACCAAAGGATGCGGTCAATACAGCCAAAACTACACCAGTAACCCAAGTTAATTCGCGAGGTTTTTTAAAACCACCTGTGAGATACACGCGAAATACGTGCAGAATCATCATTAAGACCATCATACTTGCGGACCATCGATGAACGGATCGGATTAACCAACCAAAATTAGCCTCAGTCATTATATATTGAACTGAAGCAAAAGCTTCAGTAACGGTAGGACGATAATAAAAAGTCATAGCAAATCCCGTCGCTACTTGGACTAAAAAACAAGTAAGTGTAATTCCTCCTAAACAATAAAATATGTTCACATGAGGAGGAACGTATTTACTGGTTATATCATCAACAATCGCCTGAATCTCAAGACGTTCTTCGAACCAATCATAGACTTTATTGAGATAGGTAAAGTTAGGGAACCCTCCCCCCCCCGAGAACCGTATATGCGAATTTCATCTCGTACGGCTCAAACAAAAATACCAAAATACTAGTTGTAACGAAAACGGATATGATATATATGATAGAAAGTTTGAAATTTCTTAACTTAATCCTATGATTCTAATCTTCTCTGAAGAAAAATACGAAAGCTATTCTTTGTGGTCATAATGCCAAAATCTCAAGTTGGCTCACTCCTATTTATCTGAATCTTTACTTACAGGCCTCTTGAATATTCTATTATTTACTTCAATTTTTTATTTGTGTGTAATGTGATTTTACTGCTGTTTTCTTTTTTATTTTCTTTATTATTTTTTATTGATAGGAATTTTCTTGTTAAGACCATATGAATCAATTAAAAAAACATCAGATTCATATCATAACCACGATGATTCAAAAAAAACCTTTAATCGAACTCCAAAAATTCCCTGAGTAAGAACTGTTGAATCATCACTTATTCAATGAATAGATATAATGAAAAAATTCAAAGAAACATTTGTCCTTTGATCAAAATAAAAGTAAGCGACGGAACTTTGAAAGAATTCAAATTTTTCAATTTATTCTTCCAATTCTTTGAAAAGTTTTCTTTAAGTCCAGTTGCGAGGTCTAAATATTTAGTATGAATCATAGTTATAAATATTTTAGAATCCATTTTCTCTATTCCGTGCTCCAGATACTAGAATAAATATCTGACGGGATAAAACCATCTCTACCAAGATGACAGATCCATTTTATGTTCTGTACTGTCAATAAGATCAATTATAACAAGTCACACACTCATATTCCGGAAATACAGAAACAAAGAAGTTCCACGATCGAACTCCCAAATTAAAATGGAATAGACTAACGATAAAAAACCTAAATGCTTAACTTTACTTTCTATTGAAAAGCTAGTTACTCGATTCTTGTGAATCTAATTCATAGAAATTTCGTCTAGTAAAATGGACGAATTATAAATCTCTAAAATAATAGATAGAAATATCGCAAATAGAGCCATTGCAACACCCATTAAAGGAGTAGTTCCCCACCCCGGAGCTACTTTACCATATTCTGAATTTAAGGGTTTTAATAAATCCCCTACAACAGTTCGTCTTGGACCAGACCTAGAACTACCCTCAACGGTTTGTGTAGACATAAATCAATCCTATTTTTTATTCATTGAGATCTGTTGACTTTGTATACCATTGCACTGTAAATAAAAGATCGTATCCTATGGATCTATTGTGATCTTGAAATTTTAGAATTATAATAATGGAAACAGCAACCCTAGTTGCCATCTCTATATCTGGTTTACTTGTAAGTTTTACGGGGTATGCCTTATATACTGCTTTTGGGCAACCCTCTCAACAGCTAAGAGATCCATTCGAAGAACATGGGGACTAGTTGAAGTAATGAGCCCCCAATATTGGGGGCTCATTACTTCAATTGAAATAATGAAAAATCATTTCACCTTTTTAGTTGGAACTTTAGGGGGTTCTCTAAAAAAGATAGCGAAAAAAATGATTCCTAAAGTCGAGACTAAAAGGAATGTATAAACCAATGCTTCCATAGATTTGATCGTGGTTTACAATTATAGCTTTCATACCTGTTTATTGTTTATTTTATTGGGGATCATCATCATCTCCTGGATAAAGAAAAAAAAGGGCAAGAGTAAAACAAAGTGCAATGATTCAAATCAAGATTTTTCTGATTCTCTATGTCAAATTCAAATCATAACAAAAACAAAAAAAAAGTCGAAAAGGAACAAAAGAATGTTCTATTAGACTACCTGTCTTCTTGTAGTTGGATCCCCAAGTTTTTGGAATGTTCCAAATTCTACTTGAGCATCCAAATCTGGGTCGATACCAGCAAAAACATCTCGGAACAGGGTTCTAGCACCGTGCCAAATATGTCCAAAAAAGAAGAGCAGAGCAAACGAAGCATGTCCAAAAGTAAACCAACCCCTTGGACTGCTACGAAAAACACCATCCGATTTCAAAGTAGCACGATCTAATTCAAAAATTTCACCCAATTGAGCACGTCTAGCATATTTTTTCACAGTAGCGGGATCACTATAACTGACTCCATTGAGTTCGCCACCATAGAACTCAACAGTTACACCTACTTGTTCGACACTATATTTCGATTCTGCCCTTCGAAAAGGAACATCGGCTCGAACAATTCCGTCTCCATCTACCAAAACAACCGGAAATGTTTCAAAAAAAGTAGGCATACGGCGTACAAAAAGTTCACACCCCTCTTTATCTCTAAAGATGGGATGCCCTAACCAACCGACAGCTATTCCATCTCCATTGTCCATTGAGCCCGCTCTAAACAATCCCCCTTTTGCTGGATTATTGCCGATGTAATCATAAAAAGCTAATTTTTCGGGAATTTTAGACCAAGCTTCTGATAAACTTTGATTTTCGGCTAGCACAGCACCAACTCTTCGATATATTTCTTGCTGGAAGTATCCCTGATCCCATTGATAACGAGTGGGACCAAATAATTCAATAGGGGTAGTTGCTGAACCATACCACATAGTTCCAGCAACAACAAAAGCTGCAAAAAAGACAGCAGCAATACTGCTGGAAAGTACGGTTTCAATATTTCCCATACGCAATCCTTTGTATAGACGTTGGGGTGGACGCACACTAAGATGGAAAAGACCCGCTAATATGCCCAATGTTCCTGCTGCAATATGATGAGAAGCTATTCCCCCCGGAACAAAAGGATCGAAACCTTCCACACCCCATGCGGGATTCACGGATTGTACCCTTCCAGTTAGTCCATAAGGATCGGATACCCATATTCCAGGACCATACAATCCTGTTACATGAAATGCTCCAAAACCAAAACAAGCCACCCCTGAAAGAAATAAATGAATTCCAAAAATTTTGGGCAAATCCAAAGAAGGTTTTCCGGTACGTTCATCACAAAAAATTTCTAGATCCCAATAAACCCAATGCCAGATAGCCGCTAAAAAGCACAAGCCCGAAAACACAATATGTGCCCCAGCCACACCTTCGTAACTCCAAATACCCGGATTCGTTATAGTCCCCCCTGTGATATTCCAACCCCCCCACGAATTGGTTATTCCTAAACGAGTCATGAAGGGTATAACAAACATACCCTGTCTCCACATTGGGTCAAGAACAGGGTCAGAGGGATCAAAAACTGCTAATTCATATAGAGCCATCGAACCGGCCCAACCAGCAACCAGAGCTGTATGCATTATATGGACAGAAAGCAAACGGCCCGGATCATTTAATACAACGGTATGAACACGATACCAAGGTAAACCCATGAAAATACCCCTTTTATATCAACAAAAAATAGACACTATGTAATTTTATTGCATTGGAAAAAACTATATTATGGACCCTCGCCTTTTAGTAGATTATTTCGGAGAAAGGATTCAGGTTTGTTCTAGTTTTTTATTAATAGTGGAACAATCATATTTGTAAGAAGAAGAAGAAGCAGATCTATTTTATACCTAATAAGTAACAATACGCAATGGTAGGGGCGACAATTTTACCTATGAGTATTTATTTAAATTAAATAAATAATCAGTAAAGGAAATAATAAAATAAAAATAAGTAAATGCAGACATATTCGTTTATCACCCTAAAGACCTATTCGTAACAACTTTAGTTTCTCTTTATTTAATTTAGTATTCCTCTTTTTATGATTTATAAAAAATGCAATATGATAAAAGCAAATCGTTTTTAGCTTAGCAAATATAATAAACCTATTCTTATGTTTTCACACTAAAGGAATTCTGTTAGCGACTTTTTTTCTATTTTATGCCGGTTGGTGTTCCAAAAATACCTTTTAGTTTTCCTGACGACGAGGATGGATCTTGGGTTGAGTTATAGTGCGACTTGTAAGATATATTGAGTCATATGGGATTTCCCCGTTCTCTCCCGATCGAGATATCCTCTCTTTCACCCCCCAAAAAGAATGATTGAATCATAAAAAATTTGGAGCGTGAAGTGTAACGAAGTGAAATTCGATCGATTTTTTAGTTTTTTTGGAGGGGGGTATCTAGATTACTATTCGAGTCAAAATTTAGAAAAAATTTATGGTTAATTTGGTTGGACCAATAAAACGAAATACCCAGGCTCCGTTTAGAAAAAACCCAATTGATAATATATCTACGATTACTACTTCTATTATATCATATATTTTACAGAAAACATGAAATAAGAAATTAAGAAAAGAGAGAAGTCATAACAAAAAGACATGGTATTGTAATATTTATCCTATATGTGCAAATAAAAATCGGGCAGATCTTTACTCAGAGCAGAAACGAAACCTAAAAGAATTGAAGAAGTCCATTCAGAAACAAGAAAATTACATTGTGATTGGAGTTCTATCTCGATGAAAGCAATACATCAATGAAAAGTTAGTTCAATAAATTTAGTACATTTTTTTTTGTTATGTTAAAATAAAAGTCCGAAAAAGTCCATTATGAAAAGGGAAAAAGAGTTGAAATCGACACATTGATTCCTTTTTTTGTTTATATGATTTTTGATGAACCGTATGCATCAAAAGGTGCATGTACGGCTCTTAAGGGATAAAATTGAATCCTAATCCATGTACTTTATCGACTAAGAGTACTTTTTTTATGTCAAGCGGTTGAGACTGAAATATCGAATCAACTTTGTGGTATTATAGCATATCTCACTATAGAGGACAGTACCCAAGATATCTTTATGTTTGTACAGTGTCTAGGTGGAGGGGTATTACCTGGACTAGCTCTTTTTGATATGATGACAGTGTCAGATTCTGCCGTATACACAATAGCTATGGGATATAGTGCTTCAATGGGAGCCTTTGTTTTGTCAGGAGGAGATATTACCAAACGTCTAGCATTCCCTCACGCTTGGCGCCAATGATTCTTTTATTTAAGAATATATATATAAAGACTATACCTTCGCCATAAAAACACTTAAGTAATAATAGCATGGTACTTCAAATTCGATATACAAATCTTTGTTTTTTAAACCATTCGATTATATATAGAAAGAGTAGTATGAAAGAAAGGACATTTACGATTTTGTTTGATCTATCAAGACAGGAACCTAGTTTAGTTTTAGTGTCACAGACTTTTTTGTTTTTAGTTTTCATACCAGAAAGCTTTTAACAATATTTATTTTAATTAGAAATTAGAAGAAAATATATAAATGATATGATAAAAAAATAAAAAAAAAAAAGAAACTTTCGGATTGCTGAATAACAAACAAGACGAAATAAGAAAGCAACGGAACCGTCATAGTAATTTATAAAAAAATATTCAAAAATAAAAAGAAAGGTTGGTTTATTGTATCCTTTATCATTTAAGGATCTGGATCTAAAAGACTCAGTAGATTTTATACTTTTGTTCCTCAATGGAAGAAAAAAAATCCATACCATAAACGGAGAAAAAAAAACGCATAGACGAAAATACTCTATCCATAGAAGAAAAAAAGAAATTGCATACATGGAAAAGCCGTATGCATCACAGAAAATGCTTGTACGGTTATTGAATGTTATCTTTGTTCATTTATTTTCTTATTTGTATTTATCCTTTTCACCTTAGTTTGAGGAATAGATAAAATATTTACCAGGGGAAATCCTCATCAAAATCTTTATCAAGATAAAGGAAACATTTTTTTATTAAGTTATATAATCAGGGTAATGATCCACCAACCTGCTTCCTCTTTTTATGAGGGAGAGCTGGCAAATTATTTTTTGGATACGGGTGAAATAAGGAGAATACGTAAAAGTGTCATAAGGGCTTATGCAAGAAGAACGGGCCAAAGTTATCGGACTATATTAACAGGGATGGAAAGGGATAGTTTTATGACACCAGAAGAAGCCCAAGCCCTCGGGATTATTGATGGGATAATAGATCTTGAATATTAAATTAATAGCAAAGATTTTTTTCAAATACAGAATTTGAAATTTCATTTTATCTTCTTAATACTCTTAATTTAATAAAATTTCTCTTAATTTAATATAATTAATTTAAAAATTGAATATTAATAATATTAATATATATAACATATGACTTTTTTAATATAATATAACTTTAATATAATATTTCTATTATTATTTCTATATTATTTATTAACTCTTATTTACTAATATTTATTAATTTATTTAATTAATATAATATTATTTATTAAATAATTTTTTATAAATTTAATATAACATTTCTATTATAATATTAATGAATCTATTCTATATATATAGAATATAAATAAAGAATATAAGTAATTCCTAATCATCAGGTTAGGATTGATCTAAACCGGCTCATTATATATATAATAGGACTAAACATATGCCAACTATGAAACAACTTATTAGAAACACAAGACAGCCAATTCGAAATGTCACAAAATCCCCCGCTCTTCGGGGATGTCCTCAGCGCCGAGGGACATGTACTAGAGTGTATGTGCGACTCGTTTAGATCATATACTAAGAAATCCATTCACACTATCTTAACTAAAAAAAATCTATTAATAAAATAAACATTTTTCTATCATGTATCAAATTTATGGTTTCGATTGGTGCAAACCCACTCACCTCAATTTGCAATTTAAGATGATAAAGACTTTTCCATTGGTAACAAATGGTTACCCATTAAGCGGAGAAAATGCTATTAAAAGAAAATTATACCCTTAATTGATTTTGCAAGAACGGAATAAGAGGGTCAGCTACCCAGCTAATCTTCATACTTAAATACCGTTATTGTATAACTAGATTTCGTTGTGAAAAACCTATTACTAGATATTTCATGGGTAGAGCCAAAGAGTGCCAACTGTACAAGTTAACAATAACATTGATTAAATAAAGATTGAATGAAAGAAGGGGCTCCGGTGTATAGAGAGGACCTAGCCGTTTAAAAAATAATCATAGAAACGATGGAACCCATTCTTTTATCTATGTCCTATTTAATTTACTATGTTTTTTTTTATACCTAGTATCAATACAATTTCTTATTTCAAGGTTAAATACTTAGAAAAAAAATCGTGGTTGGGAAGGTTATAGTAGCAAAAGCCATTGGAATTTTTTTTTTATATATTGGAAGAATCCATTTTTGTTATTAATAAACTAGCAAGAAAAAAAAGAATAACTGAAAAAAATGAAAATGAAATAGTTATTCGCCAAAATCTCATTTATTCAATGACTAGAACGAAACGAGGATATATAGCTCGGAAACGGAGAACAAAAAATAGTTTATTTACATCAAGCTTTCGCGGGGCTCATTCAAAACTTACTCGAACTATTTCTCAACAGAAAATGAAAGCTTTGGTTTCGTCTCATCGAGATAGAGATAAGAAAAAAAGATATTTTCGCGGTTTATGGATTAGTCGAATAAATGCAGTTATTAGCAAGAATATAAAAGCATACTATATTTATAATTATTTAATATATAATCTATACAAGAGGCAATTGCTTCTTAATCGTAAAATAATTGCACAAATAGCTATATTTAAAGAAAATTGTCTTTTTATGATTGCCAACGAGATCATAAAAACTCAAATTCCCCGGAGACTCAACTCCGGGAAGGTATAGAATACAAATTTGTATGATAAACAAGAATTAATATGATAAAGTCATCAAAATAAACAATCACACTCAATAAAAAAAGATGGAGTTACTCTTTAGTTGAATTTAAATTTGTTAAATTTGAACCTATTTTTTTTTTTTTTAAACGCAGTAGTAGTCCTAGCGGTCGACTCACTTTTTTCAAATGGTTTTTTTTCATTAGTAAGAAAGGGTAACGAAGATAAAATACGAGCTTGTTTTATAGCAATCGTAATTAATCGTTGTTGTTTTAAGGTCAATCTATTCACGCGTCTAGATAATATTTTTCCTTGTTCACTAATAAATCGACTAAGTAAACCCATGTTTTTATAATCAATTTGGTCCCTCGATTGGATCGGGGGCAAACGTCTACGAAAAGATCGCTTTGAAGATCGCTTGGATTTAAGAAAGAGTCGCTTAGATTTATCCATGGTTTGCTTATTCCTATTCCAAAAATCGCGTTTCTTTAAATTAAAATAAAAAAAAAATTCTATTCTTACTTTCTTTTATATATATAATAATAATAAAATTATATATGAATACATATATGAAAAATGGATCATTTTAAATGTTATACTCCTTAGTTGGAAAGGTAACACATAAGCGATCAATTTTCTCTATTTCTTTATTTCTGCGTGAATCATATGTTTGCAACAACAGGGACAGAATTTTCTCAATTCCAATCGACTAGGTGTATTATGTCGATTTTTTTGAGTAACATATCTGGAAATACCCGTTGATTCCTTATTAACACTCTTTTGATCACAACTGGTACATTCCAAAATAACGGTTACTCTGATATCTTTACCCTTGGCCATGAACCTCCTTTGGGTTTTTAATTCACTTAACTCTTCTATTTTTGGATTCGAAACGAAGAACAAAGGAACGAAAAAAAGTAAAAGTTAATATACAAATTCGAAATTAAATTCTAAAAGATTTCGTTCGAATTAATATAGTACAGTAATAATTAGGTAAATAATTAGGTAAATAATTAGGTAATATAATACAATGATTTTTAATTTTATTTCGTTTCGAATCACAGTACAATATTTTCGTTTTTCATTTAAGTATCTTGTATGATATTGTTGCCCCCGCTCTATCCATTCTGTTTCGATTTCTGGTCTCACTCTATTATTAATAGAAATGGAATTGAATTAAGAATTCAATTCCATTGAAGCCTGAACCAGATTCCGAGTTTCACTAAGGCCAAATCCACCTTTATTCTTTATCTTTTTTAACTTATTCTATTCTAATTCTAAAAAAGAAGAAGAAATAAATAAGAGGGGATTAATTACCGATATTTAATTGGATCCATAATTTTATTTACCCCTTCCCGTGCCAATAACTAGAATGAAAAAAAAGGAAATATCAATGCATCTGGGAAAAAACGATTGATCTCTATCAAGAGACCCGCCAAAGCCCCGAACCATAAAGTACTTACTACTGGTGCCACGGAAAGATATGTTTTTAGATATCGCATTTCAAATCCTCCTTTTTTTTTAAGTTTTTTTTTATTTGATTCTATTATTGATTATAATATTCTTTTTTATAATATTTTTTATTATAATAGAATTCTATTTTTTTTATTAGAATTCTATTTTTTGTTTTTCGTAAATGAAATAATAATATTGAACTATAACTATATTATTAACTATACTATTATATATATAATATATATAATTATTATTATATATATATAATATATATAATTATTATTATATTTATTATATTGATTATATATATTATTTAATATTTATTATTATTTATTATTAATATTCTATTCATTTTTTTGAATTATTTTATTCATTTTTAATTTATTAATTACGTACGAACTTACGTATGAATTATTATTTAACACATATCTTAAATTATTTTATTTAATTATTCAATTTTCTATTTGTAATATGGAATATTCTTTTTTATTTTTATTGAATATAATATTCTTTCATATCCTATATTATAGTATAGAAAAATAAAAATGATAGAATAATAGAATAAGTGATATATATATCAATATATATCAGCGAAGAAAAGAAAAATGTGGAAAACAAGACAAAGATTCTTTACAATGACACTAGAAACCAATAGAAAGGGATGTAGCGCAGCTTGGTAGCGCGTTTGTTTTGGGTACAAAATGTCACGGGTTCAAATCCTGTCATCCCTATCCTTAACTATTACTTATCATATGATATTGATATTATTTATCATATGAACAATTGAACAAGAAAAAGGGGACCGATTGATTCCACTACATCTTGCATACATATATTTATATATGCAAGATGTAGTGGAATCATATAAAATAAAAAAATTATGAGAATAAAACGCTCTTAGTTCAGTTCGGTAGAACGCGGGTCTCCAAAACCCGGTGTCGTAGGTTCAAATCCTACAGAGCGTGATAGTTCAAATCCTATAGAGCGGGACTCTATTATTGTTAAATTGAGAATTACACTGAAATAAAAATAATTGAACAGCAGTATAAAATCTGAATTTTTTGACCTATTGCGGATTAGGATTAAAACAAATAAATAGGGGATCAATAAACAAACGAGACATAAATTAATCAAAGGTCCAACTGATCACCTCGTCGGTATTGTAAATATGCAGTTACAAATAAGCCAGCCAAAGTAATAGGAATTAAACCCAACACGATTCCAAATAGAAAAACTTCAATCATTTTGATTTGTTCGAAAGGGAAAGGGGGAGGTAATATCTATCCTTAAATATTATAATCTGTATTGATCATGAATCTCAATGACCAAAAATTGGAAATTGACACGGTAAGGAACTATGGAATATTTTGAATATACCGAAATTTCCAATGAATTGAATTTTATTTCATAATTTCAAATCAAATAAGTCGTATCTTATTCAGACCGATAAATAGAACTGAGGTTATAGTTAAAACCGCTAATAGAAAACCGAAATAACTAGTTATAGTGGGCATAAAAAAGCTAAATGAAATATGTTCTTTTTATACATATGTTTATAAAGCACTTCCCTAAATTTCCATTTTTGAGAGAAAAAAAAAAGAAGATAAATAAAAATATCACTTGAAAGATACAATTTGAAAATTTGAGATTCATCAATTAACTATTACAGACGAACAAAAAGAAATATAGTGATATAGTTAAGAAATCAATTAATCATCTGTGACATCTACCCATTCTGTGATTCCAAATCAACAAATTTATTGAGCAACTCATGAATTGAGTAAGCTAATCTAATTAGAATATTCTTTATTATTCTTTTTATTATTTATATATATATAAATAATAAAAAGAATAATAAAGAATATTTTAACAAAAAAGTAAAAGAATAAGAAAATTTTGTTGTTTAAATTTATTTAACTTTGAATTAATATGAAAGAAAATAGGAAAAAAAATCTATTATATTTTGACCTCCTTTTTTTTTTCTTGTATCTAATTTTTTCGATTTTCATTTTTTATTTTAGAACAAAAGAAGAGAGTGACC